TAGTATATGTAATTATTAATTATTGTAATAGAATTTAGAATTTATAATATAATAATTAAAATACAATACGCAATAACTCCAAAAAACGTTCTGATACATCTGTAAAAAACAGAAACTAACACTAGGAATGTTTGACGAACAGTATAAAGAATCATTATTATTTCGACACAAGAAAAGGATTTTTCACACCCCTTTTCTTGTGTCGAAGACTAGGAAGACGAATAAACCCTCCCAGAAATATTTGCTCCCTTCATTTATATTTATCCGTTCTATTTCCCTTTTACTTTTGGATAGGATCTAGCCAAAGTGAAATGTATTAGAATGAAATGCATTTTTTACATTTCAATCTGACAATAGCAACATAGCCCCAATTTTGAAAAAAAAAAAAGAAGGGGTCAAGTCAAATAGTCTTTCTATATACTATGTCTAGGAATGTCGTACAAGGAATTCCCGGCATCTCATAGAAAAAGAGTCTAAAAGAACAAAATTCTTTTTCTAATTTCTTTTTTTATCATAGATAATTGCTAATGCTTTTTACAAACTTGATGTCGATAAATACGCCAGTCTAGAAATTCATTTCGGACAATTGAACCTTCTCGAACTGTTTCTTTTTAAGAACCAAAAAGATTTGTGCCAAAATCACAGATGCGAAGAAGAACAAAAGACCTTGTACACGTAATGGATCTTGAAGTACTATTTCTGCATCTCCCTGACCAAATCCGCCCACATTAGGATTACTTGTCAACGGTTGATCCAATTTGATAGATTCACCTTCTGAAACAAGAAGTTCTGGCCCCGGAGGGATAATATCAACCACTTGACGTCCATCGGATGCATCCGCTATGGTTATTTCGTATCCCCCCTTTTCTTTTCGTAGGATTTTGCTTACTATACCTGATGCTGTAGCATTATAAACTGTATTGTTACTCTTGCTCCCATCAGGATAAATTTGGCCCCTTCCTCTGTTTCCGCCTACGTATATAGGATATTTTAAGAAGTGAATGTCTTTCTTAGTAGCGGGGTCGGGGGAAAGAATAGGAAAGGTGATTTCACTATATTTCTGACCAGGAACAGGGCCTATGACAAGAATATTTTTTTGGTTGGGGCGATAACTCTGAAAAGACAGATTGCCCATCTTTTCTTTTATCTCGGGGGAAATACGATCGGGAGGGGCTAATTCAAAACCCTCTGGTAAAATAAGAACAGCCCCTACATTCAAACCCCCCTTTTTACCATTAGCAAGAACTTGTTTCAGTTGCATATCATAGGGAATTCGAACAACTGCTTCAAATACAGTATCGGGAAGTACCGCTTGCGGAACCTCAATATCCACTGGTTTATTAGCTAAATGGCAATTGGCGCATACAATACGTCCAGTGGCTTCTCGTGGATTTTCATAACCCTGCTGTGCAAAAATGGGATATGCATTTGAAATGGATGTACGAGTTATGATATATATCATGAGCGATATGGAAATAGATCGAGTAATCTGTTCCTTTATCCAAGAAAAAGTATTTCTAGTTTGCATGGTCCAACCATTGATCCCGAAAATTTCTACAATAAATTGGGGTAGGTCACTAATGGAGTTTCCTATCCACGATTCTGTTATTTACTGGAATAATAATAATTTGACTGGATTAATATATAGGAATATAGGATGAATCTCCGGGATGGGTAGAAATATAAAGTTTTTTTCAATGCTTTGCTTATGTACAACTGCAAAGTAATAAGAAACATTATAATTAGATTAGGTAGATAATTTTTCAGTCATTCATTGAATGATAAATCACTACAAGTGACGGAGATACGCGATTTAAATAACGGAAAATCCAATATTTTAAAATTGTATCTAGAATGACTGGAAAAGTGGAAACAAGGCCAGATATAATTTGATCATTATGAACAAATCCAAAATCCTTGTAGACAAAGCCAATCAGCAGTTCCCAACCACGGGGCGAATGAAATCCGATACATAAATCAGTTAATAAAAGAAGAGAAAAAGCTTTTATTGTGTCACTTAAGTTATATAGGAATTCCTGAGCCCAAGAGTTAAGAATAACAAGTTCTTTATTACCCAAAATAGAATAACCACTTAGAATAATGAAACAGATTATATTTGTCGAGAAGTGCAAAATCGTATGAATACGACCCTCATTGTGTATCTTGATTAATTGGATTGTTTCTTTGTGAATTCCTATACGAAGGTTTTGTAGATGTGTCTCCGAGTATTCCTTGATCATTTCCTCTAAGAGGAGGAGTTCCTTTAATTCTTTGAATTTTTCTAGAATACTATTTTCTTCAATATCATTCAAAAAAGTTTCGGATTGCCTAGTATTCCACCAATTTGTAATCCATGATTCCAGACTTTTTTGAAATGAGAGCGAAATCCACCAAGGCAAAAATACTATAGATGCAAGATAGAAAAGAGGAGTTAATGCTTTCTTTTTTGCCATTTTTTCATCTGTGAATTGTTAATGAATCTTATTCGTCGACTTTATGTAATCTAAGATTTCTCTCACGCATCAGTTCTATTACAAGTTATCGAATCTATGAATCTATTCACTCTTTTTTATTATTATTTTTTTTTATTGTTCCATATATGTCTGCTTTGACTCGAATGGATGTTCTGAAGAAATTTCAATTAAGTTATGTTATAGAAAAAGAGGATTCTTGCGTTTTTGCCCTCCTGCTGAGAAAGCATGCATTTGTCGGCTCATTTCTTAAAACACTTCAATTGGTACACGCAAGAAATAGGCCAATTCAGCAGCTTTTTGTTCCATTTCCCGTGGAGTAAAATTCTCATCAGTACGAGTCAATGGAATGGCTCCCTGGCCTTTGATATCCATATAAAGGACACGACGAGCATAAATACCCTCTTTAACTTCTACTCTGACGGACTGAATATCTTTTATAAGAAATCGGAGGAAGACCCGACGATTTTTTCCAGGAAATCCCCAACGAAAAATACACACTATTCCGTCTTTTCTATCAAATCGATCATAACCACTACCTACATTCCACGAAATTGTGCACCACAAATAAGAGCTAATAAAAAGACCCGCGATCCCATAGAAAGACATCACAATTCCTTGTGGAAAAAAAACGATTTCCTGAGACGGAAATAAAGATATCAAATTTCTACCAAGATAACTCGAGGTTCCAACCAACAAGAATCCTAATGAACCTAAAAAAAGGATAACAGCCCAGCAGAAATTACTTGTTTTTCGAGCCCCTGTTATAGGTTCTATCCATATATGTTCTGATCGACAACTCATAGTTGATCCAGTTGCTTTTTTTTGGAATTGAGAGAATACCCCAAATGAATTTTACTTTAGTCCTTTTGTTTCCGAAGTAACTCGCATCAACTAGCACTAGTTTGATGTGAACCTTTAGGAGTAATTCATTAAATTGGTTAGATCTAAACTAATAACATACCCTTCGTATGATCTCACTAAAGATAGCCACATGCATATAGATAGACCAACTTTACAATTAAGCCGTCCGCCAATTCGGGTCTATTTGAAAATAGCTAGAATATAGCATTTTGGGAGATTTTCGTCGGAAGACGCTTATACCATATTTTGCTAAAAGGATATCTGTGTTATGATACAAGCGTCAGTTTAAAAATGAGATTTTGTGCCCTCGGCTCTAAACAATCTTGTTTTTTTGAACATGAAGAAATAAAGAAGCCATTGCGATTGCCGGAAATACTAGGCCTACTAAAGGGACCAAAACAGAGGGAAAGTTAAGAGTTGTCATAGAATGGGTACCTCGCTTTACTATTTGTACCTGGTATTATTATTTAGATTTTATATTTATAGAATATAAAGATATTATATATAAAGATATCTTATATCTTATTATAAGTATAATTTGATAATTCTAAATTGGAATTATTATTACTTAATATCTCTCTAATCTATTCTAATTCTAAATTCTAAATGAGTATATAATGTAGTTTTTCATCCCTCTACATGAAAGATTTGAAAGGATATGGATGAGATATTATTTGATTCATTTTTTTCTCTTGTCTTCAAATTTAATTTACTAAGCAAAAAGTTTCTTAAAAATGAATTAGATTCTATTTATTTAGTTTTATATATTTTTATATATTAAAGGGTTTGTTAGAATCCCATCCAGCAGGGATTCTTAGTCAAAATAGGATTATCGTAAGGTATAGAAAGATAAAATTCTATTATTCCGATAAACTAATTACTTGTTTGCTCAAAATAATTCAACTTCATGTTCTAATTTTGATTCAAAGGAAAGAAAGTGTGGAGTTGAAATAACTCACTCAGAACGCTTTTTAAAGGATTACGTGGTACGATTAGATCGAATAAGCCCTTCTGGAATAAATACTCAGCCGCTTGTGAACCTTCGGGTACTGTTTTATTTAATGTTTGTTCAATTACTCTTTTACCCGCAAAGGCAATGTAGGCATCGGGTTCGGCAATAATGATATCCCCCAACATACCAAAACTAGCTGTCACCCCGCCGGTAGTAGGAGATGTAAGGATTGGTACATAGAATAACTTTTTATTTGATTGATAATCATATAAAGCAGCAGATATTTTAGCCATTTGCATCAAGCTCAAACTTCCTTCTTGCATGCGTGCCCCTCCGGAAGCACACACTATAATAAGAGGTAGAAATTCTTTAGTGGCGTATTCAATCAAACGGGTAATTTTCTCCCCAACTACGGATCCCATACTACCCCCCATAAACTGAAAATCCATAACCCCAATTGCTACGTTAATACCGTTTAATTGCCCTATACCTGTTTGAATAGCCTCGGTTAATCCTGTCTTTCTTTGATAAGAATCGATACGATTTTTATAAGGCTCCTCCTCCGAATGAAATTCAATGGGATCCAGAGAGACCATGTCTTCATCCATAGGCTCCCAAGTACCCGAATCAATCAAAAGTTCGATTCTATCAGAACTACTCATTTTCAAATGATATCCACATTGTTCACAAAGATTCATTTTTGATTTAAAAAA